ATCCCTTTGAATTCCATATTCGAAGTTGCGATCGAATCTATTCATTAAAAAGAATCGATTCAATACATTTCTTATGTACCCATAGGTACTATATTGGAATTGGATTTGAATCAGATTTCGGATCAATCTATATTGATTGACTGCCTCCATTATGTTGTTGCTAGCAAATACCACTCTTTTTGGTTTTGGATCTTCCAAAGCATTCCCGCAGGAGATCCGGACCCATTTTTTTCTGATCCTTCGATAAAAAGATTCATTCTCTTCATAAAAAATAGGAGGTAGAACCAATAAAGATTTCTTTTTCGATTCATCCCTGGAGTTGAATACCTCATTCAAGAATTTTTTTGGATCCAATCTGTAGGAATCAATAGAAAAGGCAAATCCCTTATGATACACCAGATCCGGCTCGGTTATTGATAGAGTTAATAGATCTGCCATTTCTTGAAATCTCTCTTCTGATTTAAAATCGTGGTGCAACGTGTATCCTCCCCTGTTCCGGTCATGGAATAGATGAAATAAATCAAAAAATGAATTTTGGTTCAAGAATGAAATCTTATTGGAACTGTCCGGTTCATCCTTCGGAACCATATTACATCCCGGATCTGATAAAATAGGATGAATTGATGCGGTATTTTGTAAATACGTAATTATCTTGAATATATCAACCATTTCTTTATTTTCCGATCTCCTGGAAGGGACAAAAGAAAAATCTTGTTGTTTCTTCAACAATTTCTGATCTCTAGTGGACCCCTCCGTAGGATTCGAACCCAGATGAAGTTCTGACCACCTGTCAGAGAAAAAAGAACGAATTGATCTTGTAGGATTCCCAAGAAATTCTTCGATTTCTTCCGGAAGCAGATGATTATTCATCTGCTTCTCACGTTCCGTGAATAGCCGGGACATTGAGGAATCCTCAGAAAGGCATTTCGGGAATCGGTCTGATTCTATCTCTGTTCGTTCCGTTTGAAGAAAGGAAGGATCCCAAAGAATCGATCTTTCTTTTAGTTGTTGAATCTCTCTTTGATTGATCAATGTGTGTGTGTGATATTCCGAATCCTCATTACTAATGGAATCAAAATGATCTCTGGATTGATCAGAAGATCCTTTCAATTGGCTAGAATCCGTTATTTGAACGAAAATGGATCTTGTGGAATCATCATATTGCATATTTGACGATACATTCCACCAGGTTCCTTTCAATTGGCTAGAATCCGTTATTTGAACGAAAATGGATCTTGTGGAATCATCATATTGCATATTTGACGATACATTCCTCAAAAAATCCGATTCGTGCGGATTCTTCCCCCAACTAACGAAGAGATCTTGGCGAAATTGCCACATATGAAATTGAGCACAATTTTGCAAAGAAATACCCCACTTGTTTCTCGAGAGGAGATGGGAAACATGCTCAATATCATTTGATTGAATAGTTGACCCAGCTCCTTGTTGTTTGAAGAAGCCCTCCACTTCAATCGGTCTTTTTTCACGAAAAGCAGACATGAGATAACAAATCCAGTGTTTCACTAAGATTTCGAATAGCTGTCCCGAATTCAAGTTAATTATGTTTCGCTTCTTCCTCGGAGAAAGACGATCAAACAATTCCCAATCACGGTCCTTGCGGATCGGATCATCCGTATAGGATACAAAAGGAGACTCCAGATATTTGATATCTTTCTCTTTGAATGAGATCTCAATTCCAGCTACGGTTTCATTAGATATCTTACAACTAGAATCCCTCTTTTTTCCGATCCGGTTCCTCCACCACCGCGAACCCCAGTTAGATTCAGGCATGATACACTTTTTAGTTATTGGGAGAACCAAAGTACTCTCTTTGGGATCCATGAAACAACTCTCAGAGATCTTTTTCCCTTTTGGAAGATACAGGAGCGAAACAATCAACCTATTGATATTGGAAGACCCAAAAGATTCTTCCAATGTATCATTTCTGGGTCCAATGGAATTCATAGGTATAGGAAGAAGCCCCATCAAATAGAGATTTTTTCTTTCGACCCTATTTCGATTGTTAATACGATTACGATATATAAGGACCGCTACTGCAAGCAGTACTACTACACCTTTGATCGTGAAATATCGATTGTTTGTTGAACCCTGTGAATCGCGTGAAAGTAGGATACTCCAAATTCGGGGGTCAAAGAGTTTCATAAAACGTTCTTGGTGGAAAAAAATGTGAGTGAAAGATCCCACGGAATCGAATTTTGTCCATGAATCTAAGAAATAGTGAGAATTCTTGATCTCTCTCAATATCTCTCTCAATTCGAAGATACAGGATTTTAATGGATGTCGTTTCACTGCTTCCTGCTTCATTGATTCCTCCTAAGGATTTCATTTCAATTGGAATTTGGTTATTCACGATGTACGACGATCCCCGTTACGCATCCATGGCTGAATGGTTAAAGCGCCCAACTCATAATTGGCAAATTCGTAGGTTCAATTCCTGCTGGATGCACGCCAACGGGAACGTTCAATACGTCTATTGGAA